GGTAACATTGATGAAGCTACCGCGAAGGCTATGAACTTAGATGTGGAGAACAAATTCAAAAAATGACCTTAAATCTTTGTGTACTGACTCCTAATCGAATTATTTGGAATTCAGAAGTGAGAGAAATCATTTTATCTACTAATACTGGTCAAATTGGCGTATTACCAAATCACGCCCCTATTGCCACAGCTGTAGATATAGGTATTTTGAGAATACGCCTCAACGATCAATGGGTAACGATGGCTATGATGGGCGGTTTCGCTAGAATAGGCAATAACGAGATCACCATTTTAGTAAATGACGCGGAGAGGGGTAGTGACATTGATCCGCAAGAAGCTCAGCGAACTCTTGAAATAGCTCAAGCTAACTTGAGTAAAGCGGAAGGCAAGAGACAAGTAATTGAGGCGAATCTAGCTCTCAGACGAGCTAGGACACGAGTAGAGGCTATCAATGCCATTTCGTCCTAGTCGATGCATCAGAATAATCAAAAGAAGTTCTGATTATACACCACGCCACTTGGGTACAATCAAGTGTAATATGATCCAACGAAAAAAATACAAACAAGTATGAATGAATAGCGGGAGGATAATAGGGAAAAGATAAAAAAAAGAGGGTGAGTAGAAAACCTTATTAGATACCATCGACTCCGGTATCTAATAAGTTCTACCTACTATTGGATTTGAACCAATGACTCCTGCCGTATGAAAGCAATACTCTAACCGCTGAGTTAAGTAGGTAATTTATTATCACAAAGAAAAAAATAGGACCCCTGACCAGAGGATTATATATGGAATACTACTTCCAAGCAATACCACTATTTGTAAAGTTGTAAAGAAACGGATCAGAGAGCTATCATATGGGATCATGAAATATCCATCTTGACAAGAATTTATCTTGATGTTAAGATATCTATGACAAGGGCTATAGCTCAGTTAGGTAGAGCACCTCGTTTACACACGCGCCAATGCTTTTTTCAGGGTAGTTCATCATGCAATCAACAGAATTGATCTGATTGAGAAATCAATGTCTTACTCCATGGATTCGAGAGAACAATAGCCTGACAAATATTTGCTTCGGTCCTATTCCGGTGAGGTGCCAATTCAGGTGCCAAATAGAACCCATCATTGATTTGATAATTGATAAGGTGAATACCTAGTCTATTCAATGCTAGGCATAATGAATATAAGGACCTCAAAATGACAGAACCTCTTTTCGTATTTATGAACTTTAAGGTGTATGAAGTATCATATTTAACTCTTTGAGCGGAGCGATAGAGACTCCATTAATTAGGTTAATCTAGGCCGGAGGCAAACCTACGTCAAGGCAATCCCTCTTTGAAACACTTTGGTATTGCTCCTGGATCAGAATTAAAATAATGAATCGGGGCGTGTGGAACCATCTCGTTATCTTACTGTGAAGAAAAAATATGGCGGAATAACTGATCTTTATATCAGTTAATGAAAGAGCCCAATGCAAAAAAATGCATGTTGGGTCTTTGAAACAGTTCGAATCATTTTTATAATAATAAGTTTGATCTGTTTTACCGAGAAGGTCTACGGTTCGAGTCCGTATAGCCCTAATATATTCTTTTGATTTGACATTTTTGTATAGTTTTCAATTTCTCGGTAGTGTCCTGGCCCGGCCCGTGATCTAAATTAGAAATAGAAGTATCCCCGCATGCTCACAGAGATTCCTCCGCACAGGAAAATGGAAACAAAAATGCATTCCAACGGATCCCATATAGAATCGGGATTTTCAAATCTCGGATAAAGAAAACTATCCTTCTTCATTTATTTGTATAATTTAATAATTTATTTGTATAAAGAGTTTGCAAAAAAAAGCTCTTCGGTAAGTTTCATTCTAAACATTGTCAATCAAATAGAATTTGGTTCGTATAATAGGCCTAGCAAACAAAGGCAAAGCCGGTAGTTTTCTGTTTATGTATGATATTCCAACCTACTTTAATCCAATTGATTATCATTTCAATTCTACCGGGTACAGACTTTTTGCAAAAAGATCGGGAGCCATTTGAAAACTTTGCATGAACTAGGATTCCTCTGGACTTATTGCCTTTTCTTTTTGGGGAACAACCCCGCCAATGCATTGTTTCACAGATTAATGAATTGGACCTAGCCCTATAACCTATATGTATCAACGTTTATGCTCAACTCTATTTCCATGATTCTACGAGTTGGTTTTTGGATTTGGTCTGGTGAATCATTAGACACCGCGTGATTCCATCATAAATATTTTACGTGGATCATTTATGATTTAGTCGACTCTACCACGTGCGCGACAGTCCAGTGTGTGGTTTTACTCAAAAGGAAACCCTTTTATTGTTACGAAACCTAAACCTTAGGTGGTCTTAATAGATGTTGTATTTGGAGTCATTTCAAATCACGATTTTGAGTCCGAAGAAAGAAAGAAGGATCTTCTACCCGCACCTTAATGAAAAGAATACATCAACGCAAATCGACTAGAATATACCAAAAATCCCGAG